AATTATGAACTTCGAATTGTATCTCCATGAAAAAAGGAATGTTGAAGTTGAAAAAACTCCCTAATTATTCGAATCCTTATCCTTATCCTTGTTTCGGATTCTATAAATTATACGCCCTTTGGTTGAATCATAACGACTTACTTCAATTTTGACTCTATCTCCTGGTAGTATCCGTATAAAACTACGTCGGATCCTTCCTGAAACATAACCTAGAATCATATTTTCATTATCTAAACACACCCGGAACATACCATTGGGAAGTGATTCAGTAATTAAACCTTCATGAATCCATTTTTGTTCTTTCATTCCAGGTAAAACCCCCTTAAAGTATTAATTAATGGAGGAGTAGTGATATTAGACAACCCGCCCTTTCTCTTTTTTTTTTCACAAATAGGAAGTTCTGGATCCAATTCGAATATCAGAAGGATTACCATATATAACACAAAATTTCTCCACCAATTCTTTCTAGGCGAGCCTCTCGGTCTGTCATTATACCTCTAGAAGTGGAAAGAATTACAATCCCCATACCACCTAAAATTCTAGGAATTCGTTGATAGTTAGAATAGATTCGTAGACCAGGTCGACTGATCCGTTTTAAATTTAAAATAGTTCTATATGCTCCTTTCCTATTCCTTCTATGTCGCAGGGTTAAAACCAAAAAATATTTGTTGCTTTCCTGATGTTTCCTCACGTTTTCGATAAAACCTTCCCGTAAAAGTATTTTAACAATGTTTTCGGTGATATTAGTAGATGCTATTCGAACCGTTACTTTTCTATCCATGTCGGCATTTCGTATAGAGGTTATTATGTCAGCAATAGTGTCCCTGCCCATGATAAACTAAAATTATTGGTGCCTCCTAATTTGGATATAATCAACATGCTCTTTTTTCTTTTTTATTTATGAATTCTATTAAATATTAAATTAAAGGTATATGCGTGAAACACAATCTACTAATTAATCGATTTCATTCACTTACTATAACTATATCATGGTCTCGTCTTATAATACCTCGGGGGCTAAGGAAACTATTTTAGTAAAATTTAACTGTCTCAATTCCCGGACGATCGCACCAAAAATTCGAGTCCCTTTTGGGTTTCCTTCTTGATCAATAATAACTGCAGCATTGTCATCATATCGTATTATCATACCGTTGTCACGTTTGAGTTCTTTACAGGTACGTACAATTACAGCTCTGATTACTTCTGATCTTTCTAGAGGCATATTTGGTACTGCTTCTTTGATCACAGCAACAATAACGTCACCAATATGAGCGTATCGGCGATTACTAGTTCCTATGATTCGAATACACATCAATTCTCGGGCCCCGCTGTTGTCCGCTACATTCAAATGGGTCTGGGGTTGAATCATATCATTTTTTTATTCGATTTTTCAATGCAAAGAACGAAGGAAAAAAAAGAAATATTGTTTGTCCAAAATCAAAAAAAGAGACCTGCAATTTTTTTTTCATCCCAACGACCTCTTTTTATTTTATTCCTATCCCGAAATAATGAATTGAGTTCGTATAGGCATTTTGGACGCCGCTATTGAAATCGCTTTTCTAGCTATATTTTCTGCTACTCCGCCCATTTCATAAAGTATTCTACCTGGTTTAACGACAGCTACCCAATATTCAGGAGATCCTTTCCCCGAACCCATACGTGTTTCTGTAGGTCTTACTGTAACTGGTTTGTCTGGAAATATACGTACCCATATTTTTCCACCACGGCGTACGTTTCGTGTCATTGCTCGTCGCCCCGCTTCTATTTGTCTAGATGTGATCCAAGCAGGTTCAAGTGCTTGAAGAGCATATCTACCGAAACAAATACGATTACCTCGATAAGATATTCCCTTCATTCTTCCTCTATGTTGTTTACGGAATCTGGTTCTTTTGGGGTTATAGTGGATGGGTCTTTTTCAAATTCCATCTCTACTCCAGAACCGGACATGAGAGTTTCTTCTCATCCAGCTCCTCGCGAATTAAATGATTCCAAAAAATTTAGTTAAGATAAAATTCAATTTTTTGAATAATACACTGAATCGTGGGATTCTTTGATATTTCATCTAATTTTCATCTAATCTATTTCTATTAGAAATTTTTATATCTTGTTTATATATAGCTTTTGGATATATAGCTAAACATATATTTATAGATAATGTAATTTTTTATTTCTAATTAATTTAGAATATATAATATAAGGCTATAACGAATCTTTATTTTGTTTTGTCTTTTATCATATCGGATCGCTCAAAAAATAGAGCAATTCGGTAAAATAAAGCTTTCGCGGGCGAACATTTACTCTTTCAATATCTATTTCAATTGTAAGGTTAGCCCATGATCTTTCAGAACAAATGAATTGATACCTGGTTTGTTCCGCCATCCCACTCAATGAATCATTAGGATTCCTTTTTAATAGAATCTTCTGTATTCACAGGTTTCCGTCGTTCCCATCGCTTCTCGATTAATGGTTAGGTCTGAATTATACAATGGAGCTCCTGTTC